AGTAGTTTTGTTGGTTGGTTAATTGGTCACATTTTATTCATGAAATGGGTTGGATTGGTATTAGTCTGGATACGGCAAAATCATTCTATTAGATCGAATGTACTTATTCGATCTAATAAGTACCTCGTGTCAGAAGTGAGAAATTCTATGGCTCGAATCTTTAGTATTCTCTTATTTATTACCTGTGTCTACGATTTAGGCAGAATACCGTCACCCATCCTTACTAAGAAACTGAAAGAAACCTCAGAAACGAAAGAAAGGGGGGAAAGCGAGGAAGAAACAGATATAGAAATAGAAACAACTTTCGAAACGAAGGAGACTAAAGAGGAACAAGAGGGATCCACCGAAGAAGATCCTTCTCCTTCCCTTTTTTCGGAAGAAAAGGAGGATCAAGTTTATGAAACTTCTTATCCGGATGGGAATCAAGAAAATTCTACGTTAGAAATACTTCAAAATAAAGAAGAAAAAAACCTCTTCTGGTTTGAAAAACCTCTTGTGACTCTTCTTTTCGATTATAAACAAAGGAAGCGCCCTTTTCGATATATAAAAAATAATCGATTTGAAAACTCTGCTATAAAAACCGAAATGTCACAATATTTTTTTTACACATGCCGAAGTGATGGAAAACAACGAATATCTTTTACATATCCACCCAGTTTGTCAACTTTTTTGGAAATGATCCAAAGAAAGATGTTTTTATCTATAACAGAAAAAAAAAAACCTTCTGTGGAATTATATAATAATTGGATTGATACCAATAAACAAAAAGAAAACCATTTAAGCAATGAATTTCTAAATAGAATAGAAATTCTAGATCGAGGATTTCTTACTTTAGATGTACTCGAAAAAAGAATTAGATTGTACCTGTGTAATGAACAGACTCAAAAAGAATACTTGCCTAAAAAATATGACCCCTTCTTGAACGGACCTTATCGGGGAAAAATCAAATTTGATTTTTCCCCTTCAATTCTAAATAAAATTTCCACAAGAAATTCTATGGAAATTTTTTGTATAAATAAGATTCATGGTATCCTTCTTGCTACTGGTTATCAAGAATTTGAACAAAAAACAGCAATAGATATGCTTGATAGAAAATTATTATCAGCATCCAATTTCCATTTGAAAAAATTTTCTGTATTTCCAGAACCAGAACAAGGAAGAATCAATTCAAAATCAAAAGACCAAACAAAATTTTTACAACTTTTATTCAATATAGTTATAAAAGATCCCAACGATCAAATAACCCGAAAAAAATCTGTTGGACTAAAAGAAATCAATAAAAAAGTTCCTCGATGGTCATACAAATTAATCAGTGATTTAGAATACCAAGAGGATGAAGATGCGACGGGGTATAATGAGATTCGTTCAAGAAAAGCCAAACATGTAGTGATTTTTACTGATAATCAGCAAAACCCCAATACTTATAATAACGAAAGTAATAATCCTGATCAAGCAGACGAGATATCTTTGATACGTTATTCGCAACAATCAGATTTTCGTCGAAATATAATCAAAGGCTCCGTGCGCGCCAAAAGGCGGAAAACTCCTATTTTGGAACCGTTTCAAGCAAATGTACACTCCCCTCTTTTTTTGGACAGAATAGACAAAGTCTTTTTTTTTTCTTTTGATATCTTCGGTCTGGCGAAATTCATTTTTCGAAATTGGATGGGGAAAAACACAGAATTAAAAATTTCGGATTATGTAGAGGAAGAAAGAAAAGAAAAAGGGAAAAAGGAGGTGGACAAAAGAGAAGAGAAAGCGCGGATAGAAATAGCGGAATCCTGGGATAGTATTATCTTTGCTCAAGCAATAAGAGGTTTCTTATTATTAACCCAATCAATTCTTAGAAAATATATTATATTACCTTCATTGATAATAACTAAGAATGTTGGCCGTATGCTATTATTTCAATTTCCTGAATGGTCCGAGGATTTCAAAGATTGGAATAGAGAAATGTATGTTAAATGTACTTATAATGGTGTTCAATTATCCGAAACAGAATTTCCAAAAAACTGGTTAAAAGACGGCATTCAAATTAAAATCCTATTTCCTTTCTGTCTGAAACCCTGGCACGGGTCTAAGCCGGGATCCTCAGATAAAGATCCGATGAAAAACAAAGGGCAAAAAGCCGATTTTTGTTTTTTAACAATTTGGGGAATGGAAGCGAAACTTCCTTTTGGTTCTCCCCGAAAACGACCTTCTGTTTTTGAACCTCTTTTAAAAGAATTCCGAAAAAAAATTAGAAAATGGAAAAAGACTGGCTTTCTAGTTTTAAAAGAAAAAAAAAAAATCTTTCTAACATTTTCAAAAGAAACAAAAAAATGGGTTATCAAACGTGCTTTTTTTATAAAAAGAGTAATAAAAGAACTTTCAAAAAGAACTCGAATTCCATTATTTGGATTACAAGAAGTATATGAATCGATTGAAACTAAAAACGAAAAAGATTCGACAATCATTAATAATAATCGGCCAGTTGATGAATCCTCCATTCAAATTCAATCTACAACTACAGATTGGACAAATTATTCACTAATTGAAAAAAAAACAAAAAACCTGGCTAATAGAACAAGAACAATCAGAAATCAAATAGAAAAAATAAAAATTACAAAAGACAAGAAAAAGGAATCTCTAACTTCCGAAATAAATATTATTCCTAAGAAAAAAAATTATAATGCTAAAAGATTCGACCAAAATATTTGGCAAATATTAAAAAGAAGAAATACTCGATTAATCCGTAAATCGAATTCTTTTATTAAATTTTTCAGCGAAAGGGTCCGCGTGGATATCCTTCTATGTATTAGTAATATTCCCAGAATCAATACACAAATTTTTCTTGAATCAACAAAAAAAATTCTTAATAAATACATTTACAATAATGAAACAAATCAAGAAAGAATTGATAAAAAAAATCAAAATACAATTGACTTTATAAAGTCAATTTCAAATAAGAATTCAATTTTTTTTTGTGACTTATTCTCCTTGTCACAAGCATATATATTTTATAAAATATCCCAAACCCAAGTTATTAACTTGTATAAATTAAGATCCGTCCTTCAATATCAAGATAGAACATCTCTTTTTTTTAAGAATGAAATAAAAGATTATTTTGGAGTGGAGAGAATATTTCATTCCGAATTAAAACATAATAAACTTTTGAACTCTGGGCTGAATCAATGGAAAAACTGGTTAAGGGGTCATTATCAATACAATTTATCTCAAATTAGATGGTCTAGATTAGTACCACAAAAATGGCGAAATAGAGTGAATCCGCGTCGTATGGCTCAAAATAAAGATTTTAAAAGGGGGAGTTCTTATCAAAAAAAAAATGATTCTAAAGCGAATCCATTACCAAAGAAAAAAAAGAATTTTAAAAAACACTATAGATATGATTTTTTATCATATAAATTTATTAATTATGAAGATAAGAAGAATTCCTATATTTATGAATCGCCATTACAAGTAAATAATAACCAAGAGATTTCTTATAATTACAACACACATAAACGTAAATTTTTGACTATGCTGAAAAGTATCTTTATCAATAATTATCCAGGACAAGATAATATTACGGATACGGATTTTGAAAAAAATCCGAATAGAAAATATTTTGATTGGAGAATTCTCTATTTTTGTCTTAGAAATAAAGTCGATATTGAGGCCTGGGTCAATATTGACACCAACAGTAATAAAAATACTAAGGCTAGTAATTATCAAAAGGTTGATAAAACAGATAAAAAAGAATTTTTTTCTATCACGATTCATCAAGATCAAGAAATCAACCCATCCAATAAAAAAAGATTTGATTGGATGGGAATGAATGAAGAAATACTAAATCGTCCGATATCGAATCTGGAACTTTGGTTCTTCTCCGAATTTGTACTACTTTATAATGCATATAAAAAAAAACCCTGGGTCATACCGATCAAATTACTTCTTTTAAACTTTACTGAAAATGGCAATGTTAGTGAAAATATCAAGGGAGAACAAAAAGGAGATTTTTTCAAATCATCGAATGAAAAAAATTTGGAAAATAAAGAAAAAAAAGAAACCGCAGGTCAAGGGGATGTTAGGTTGGTTCTCTCAAACCAAGAAAAAGATATTGAAAAAGATTATACAAGATCAAAGATAATAAAACATAAAAAGAAAAAGAGTAATACAGAAATAGAACTAAATTTCTTACTAAAAAAGTATTTGTTTTTTCAATTGAGATGGGATGATTCTGTAAATCAAAGAATACTAAATAATATCAAGGTATATTGTCTTCTGCTTAGAGTGATAAATCCAAAAGAAATTACTATATCTTCTATTCAAGGAGGAGAAATGAGTTTAGATATAATGCTGACTCAGAAAAATTTATCTCTTGCAGAATTGATTAAAAAGGGGATTTTAATCATTGAACCGATTCGTCTATCTGTAAAAAATGATGGACAATTTCTTATGTATCAAACCATAAGTATTTCATCGATTCAGAAGAGTAAGCACCAAATTAATCAAAGATACGAAAAAAAAAAATATGTTGATAAAAAAAATTTTAAAAAATGCATTTCAAGGCATCGAAGAATAGCCGGAAATAGAGACATAAATCCTTATGATTTACTTATTCCTGAAAATATTTTATCGTCTAAACGTCGCAGAGAATTGAGAATTCGAATTTGTTTCAATTCAAAGAATAGGAATGGTATAACTAAAAATCCAGTATTTTGGAATGTGAATAACATAAAAAATTGCGATCAAGTTCTGGATGAACGCAAACATCGTGATAAAGATAAGTTAATTAAATTAAAATTCTTTCTTTGGCCCAATTACCGATTAGAGGACTTGGCTTGTATAAATCGCTATTGGTTTGATACCAATAACGGGAGCCGTTTCAGTATGATAAGGATCCGTATGTATCCACTATTTAAAATTGGATAATGTAATGGTATATTTTTCCTATATATCCTGTACTATATCTGTTATATGAAAGCAAACAGAAACAGATAAATGCATGCGTTGTCTTACATTCTATTCTGATACATGATACTAATTCAATGATGTATCAAAAGGACTCAACTGAATTTTATTATTTTGTGAATGCCACGATGAAATTGAAAATGGAGTCGATCGTTGATTGATTAGTTTTATTTAAAAAAATTAGAAGTCCCAAATGAAATTCTGTATACCAGATTAAAATGGTCAATATTATTATTATTACTGATTAGTAAAATTCATATCTTAAAAAAGGATAAGGGGAGGCAGATTTCGTTTTATGGTAAAAAATTCAGTCATCTCAGCTATTTCGCAAAAAGAGGGATCTGTTGAATTTCAAGTATTCAATTTCACCAATAAGATACGAAGACTTACTTCACATCTGGAATTGCACAGAAAAGACTACTTATCTCAGAGAGGTCTACGGAAAATTCTAGGAAAACGTCAAAGGCTGCTGGCTTATTTGTCAAAGAAAAATAAAGTACGTTATAAAGAATTAATCGGTCGGTTGGATATTCGGGAACTAAAAACTCATTAATTTGAAGAACTTTAATTATTTGATTTATTAAATCTTGAATTTTGATGAATTTCTTTTCGTTTTCAACAACTCATGGACAAATGAATCGGGGAAAAACTTATGAATGTACCAGTTAAAAGAAAGGACCTTATGATGGTAAATATGGGTCCTCACCACCCATCAATGCATGGTGTTCTTCGACTCATAATTACTCTAGATGGTGAGGATGTTATTGACTGTGAACCAATACTGGGCTATTTACACAGGGGAATGGAAAAAATTGCAGAAAACCGAACAATTATACAATATCTGCCTTATGTAACACGTTGGGATTATTTAGCTACTATGTTCACTGAAGCAATAACCGTAAATGCACCAGAGCGATTAGGAAATATTCAAGTACCTAAAAGAGCCAGCTATATTCGAGTAATCATGTTGGAGTTGAGTCGTATAGCTTCTCATTTATTATGGCTTGGTCCCTTTATGGCAGATATTGGTGCACAGACCCCTTTCTTCTATATTTTTCGAGAAAGAGAATTAATATATGATCTATTCGAAGCTGCCACCGGTATGAGAATGATGCATAATTATTTTCGTATCGGAGGGGTGGCTGCTGATCTACCTCATGGCTGGATAGATAAATGTTTTGATTTCTGTGATTATTTTTTAACAGGAGTTGCTGAATATCAAAAACTTATTACGCGAAATCCTATTTTTTTAGAGCGGGTGGAAGGGGTAGGCATTATTGACGGAGAGGAAGCAATAAATTGGGGTTTATCAGGACCAATGCTGCGAGCTTCCGGAATACAATGGGATCTTCGTAAAGTAGATCGTTATGAGTGTTACGACGAATTTGATTGGGAAGTCCAGTGGCAAAAAGAAGGAGATTCATTAGCTCGTTATTTAGTCCGAATCAGTGAAATGACGGAATCTGTAAAAATTATTCAACAGGCTCTAGAAGGAATTCCGGGAGGGCCTTATGAAAATTTAGAAATCCGATGCTTTGATAGAGCAAGGGATCCTGAATGGAATGATTTTGAATATCGATTCATTAGTAAAAAACCCTCTCCTACTTTTGAATTGTCGAAACAAGAACTTTATGTGAGAGTCGAAGCCCCAAAGGGAGAGTTAGGAATTTTTCTAATAGGGGATCAAAGCGTTTTTCCTTGGAGATGGAAAATCCGCCCGCCGGGTTTTATCAATTTGCAAATTCTTCCTCAGTTAGTTAAAAGAATGAAATTGGCTGATATTATGACGATACTAGGTAGTATAGATATCATTATGGGAGAAGTTGATCGTTAAAATGATAATTGATACAACAGAACTCAATTCTTTTTCAAAATTGGAATACTTAAAAGAAGCCTATGGGATCATAGGGATGCTTATCCCTATTTTGATTCTTGTATTCGGAATCACAATAGGTGTACTAGTAATTGTATGGTTAGAAAGAGAAATTTCCGCAGGGATACAACAACGTATTGGACCTGAATACGCCGGTCCTTTAGGAATTCTCCAAGCTCTAGCAGATGGGACAAAATTACTTTTCAAAGAAAATCTTCTTCCATCTAGAGGAGATACTCGTTTATTTAGTATCGGGCCATCCATAGCAGTCATATCAATTCTACTAAGTTATTCGGTAATTCCTTTTAGTTATCGCCTTATTCTAGCCGATCTCAATATTGGCGTTTTTTTATGGATCGCTATTTCAAGTATTGCTCCCATTGGACTTCTTATGTCCGGATATGGATCAAATAATAAATATTCCTTTTTAGGTGGTTTACGAGCCGCTGCTCAATCGATTAGTTATGAAATACCATTAACTCTATGTGTGTTATCAATCTCTCTACGTGCGACTCGTTAAGACATAAATCTTTCCCTATTTCCTTTCTTGTCTTTCTAGGAAATAAGTTGAATGAATTGAATATCTATCTGTTTTTTTGTTCGGCATTCGGATTGATGAACTAAATCAGAAGTTATATGAGTGAAAGAAAACAGCTTATCAATTTGCAGTAAAAAGATTGAGTCTCATTTCCTATGTACAAGGGTTAAGCAGAATAAAACATAAACAATAAAGACTATTTATCCCCCGATTCGTTGATTGCTCATCACGGCTTGAAGCGGGTTCAAAAAATCCACTGTATGGAATTTTTACTACCGTTTAGATGTATTAGCATATACCATAACAGGGGGTTGAACAAGAATAAGTGGATGGTTAGGAAAACCAAGGTACACAAAGGGTTAGTAATGGAGATTGTGTAAATGAGACATTTTTATTTTTACAAAACAAGGAAGACTAATGGGGCTTTAAGTTGGTAGAAATGATCAGGCAGTACTTCCCAGGATTCCGGCCCAGAGTATGTCCTATCCACCTATTAAAAAAATAACTAACCGAAACGAAATAATCCTTTTTTGAAATCCCCTTTGAGAAAAAAGAATAGAAATGAAAATATATATAGATTGAATTCTTATCAGAATTCATGAATTAATGTAATGTCGAATTCTTTTTCGTAATCGAAAACAACAGGTCGAAATAGCGCTACTGCAAAGAGTAAGAGTATTTTATTGAAGGATTAAGTTATTACTCAAAAAAGAAACATTTAATTTAAATTATTAAATTTAAGAAGGGATGAGATCAATTCAGAAGTACTTTTTTTAGTCTAACGGACAGAATTCCAGTGGTCTAATTGGGACCTTTTGATAGATTTTGACTCTATCTATCCTACAAACATAAACATATCAAAATAAATGGGTTCGGTCCTTAGATTTATTTGCGATTCTGAGGAGCCGTATGAGGTGAAAATCTCATGTACGGTTCTGTAATAGCGATGCAAATAGTGATGTTATCATCGACTATGATTATCTAACAGTTCAAGTACAGTTGATATAGTTGAGGCACAGTCAAAATATGGTTTTTGGGGTTGGAATTTGTGGCGTCAACCTATAGGGTTTTTCATTTTTCTAATTTCCTCCCTAGCAGAATGTGAGAGATTGCCTTTTGATTTACCAGAAGCGGAAGAAGAATTAGTAGCGGGTTATCAAACTGAATATTCAGGTATCAAGTTTGGTTTATTTTATGTTGCTTCCTATCTAAATCTACTAGTTTCTTCTTTTTTTGTAACCATTCTTTACTTGGGCGGCTGGAATTTTTCTATTCCCTATATAATCGCCCCCACACTTTTTGAGATAAATAAAATAGGCGGAGTTTTTGGAATGACAATTGGTATCTTTATTACATTAATGAAAACTTATTTGTTCTTGTTCATTCCTATCGCAACAAGATGGACTTTACCTAGATTGAGAATGGATCAATTATTAAATTTTGGATGGAAATTTCTTTTACCTATTTCTCTAGGGAATTTATTATTAACAACCTCTTTCCAACTTCTTTCATTGTAAATACACTATTCTAGAATTCGCAACTTGTTTCAAACAAGAGAAAGAAACAGATATAAAATTATTCATAGATATTCACGATATGTTCCCTATGGTAACCGGGTTCATGAATTATGGTCAACAAACAGTACGAGCCGCAAGATACATTGGTCAAAGTTTCATGATTACCTTATCCCACACAAATCATTTACCTGTAACTATCCAATATCCTTATGAAAAATTGATCACATCGGAGCGTTTCCGCGGCCGAATCCACTTTGAATTTGATAAATGCATTGCTTGCGAAGTATGTGTTCGTGTATGTCCTATAGATTTACCTGTTGTCGATTGGAAATTGGAAACAGATATTCGAAAGAAACGGTTGCTTAATTACAGTATTGATTTCGGAATCTGTATATTTTGTGGTAATTGTGTTGAGTATTGTCCAACAAACTGTTTATCAATGACTGAAGAATATGAACTTTCTACTTATGATCGTCATGAATTGAATTATAATCAAATTGCTTTGGGTCGTTTACCAATGCCAGTAATTGACGATTACACAATTCGAACCGTTTTGAATTCGCCTCAAATAAAAAATGGATAACTCCTTTGATTCAAGAATAATTTCCAATTACCAAGGCTCCGGTTTGAGGATGAGTTTTTTCTTTTTTTTTTTTCAATAAAATAACTACAATCCAAATCCCAACTATTCGTTAATTGGCGAGAATCCAGGCTTAATTTGGATTGAAAATCTAGTCATATTCCAAAAGAAATATAGAATATAGTTTTTCGAGCTGCCATTTCGGATATCGGATAAAGGGCGGGGTTATCTGAATAATTGTACCTGCAGCAATCCACACCCATTAGAATTTACTTCAATTAGGAAGAAAAATGGGGTAACTTAACTTTCTTTTTCCTGATCAAGTCAATAAGGTCATGAAACATTTCAATTTATTTATTTCTTATTTTACATAGAATGGATTTACCCGGACCAATACACGATTTTCTGTTAGTCTTTCTGGGATCGGGTCTTATATTAGGAGGTCTGGGGGTAGTATTACTTACTAATCCAATTTATTCTGCCTTTTCGTTGGGATTGGTTCTTGTTTGTATATCCTTATTTTATATTTCATCAAACTCCCATTTTGTAGCTGCTGCGCAGCTCCTTATTTACGTGGGAGCTATAAACATTTTAATCATATTTGCTGTAATGTTTATGAAGGGTTCCCAATATTCCGAAGATTTTCATCTTTGGAATATTGGGAATGGGGTTACTTCAATAGTTTGTACAAGTATTTTTGTTTCACTAATGACTACTATTTCAGATACGTCATGGTATGGGATTATTTGGACTAGAAGATCAAACCAGATTATAGAGCAAGATTTGATAAGTAATAGTCAACAAATTGGGATTCATTTATCAACCGATTTTTTTCTTCCGTTTGAGCTTATTTCAATAATTCTTTTAGTTGCTTTGATAGGTGCAATTGCTGTAGCTCGGCAGTAATAAATCGTTAAAACTCGTACTCAAAATCAAACTAACTTTGTTCTGTGTTATCATATCCATTTATTTCCGTTCAATTCTATTTAAATTAAGGGTTGTTCCTGGATACACTAGTCAATTGAATCGGTTAAATTAAATTGTTGTTCATATTGAAATGAATCAAGATTAATAAGGAGTCGGTCAATGATGCTCGAGCATGTACTTGTTTTGAGTGCCTATTTATTTTCTATCGGTATCTATGGATTGATCACGAGCCGAAATATGGTTAGAGCTCTTATGTGTCTTGAACTTATACTGAATGCAGTTAATCTAAATTTCATAACATTTTCTGATTTTTTTGATAGTCGCCAATTAATAGGAGACATTTTCTCCATTTTTGTTATAGCTATTGCAGCTGCTGAAGCAGCTATCGGACTGGCTATTGTTTCGTCAATTTATCGTAATAAAAAATCAATTCGTATCAATCAATCGAATTTGTTGAATAAGTAGTTGTAATAAATAATATTAATTCCGGAAATTCGAATATTCATCAATTTTTTGATTAGCATGTATAATACGTAATGTATGACTATGCTCATATTTGCGAAAACAGAAGAAATCAAAGTATCTTGGCCCCCTCTCATGAACCGATCCAGAAATAGATTAATTCGAAAAATTCTGGTAAATCATTGATTCATCTGGTAACTATGATTCATTTACAAATCTACTAGATCGAAATTTTATGATGTTTAAAAATTTATAGATCAAATGTCACATTCAGTAAAGATTTATGATACATGTATAGGGTGTACTCAATGTGTTCGGGCTTGTCCTACAGATGTCTTAGAAATGATACCTTGGGATGGATGTAAAGCTAAACAAATCGCTTCTGCTCCAAGAACGGAAGACTGTGTCGGTTGTAAAAGATGCGAATCCGCTTGCCCAACAGATTTCTTGAGTGTGCGGGTTTATTTATGGCATGAAACAACTCGCAGCATGGGTCTAGCTTATTGATACATTCCAGAAAATCCTTTACAAATCTATTTTCTTTTTTTTTTTTACCGACAAAACCCTTGCTCAAAATAATATATTTTGCGCTTTTTTTTGAGTACGGGTTTTCTGGTCTAAGTGTATCTTGTCTTTACCACGAATTATTTTCCTTGGTTAACAATAATTGTAGTTTTGCCAATATTCGCGGGTTCCTTAATTTTCCTTCTCCCTTATAGGGGAAATAAGATAATTAGATGGTATACAATATGTATATGTATATTAGAACTTCTTCTGACGGCATACGTATTCGGTTATCATTTTCAATTGGACGATTCATTAGTCCAACTGGCGGAGGATTATAAATGGATAAATTTTTTTGATTTTTACTGGAGATTAGGAATAGACGGACTTTCTATAGGACCCATTTTACTGACGGGATTTATCACCACTTTAGCTACTTTAGCGGCTCGGCCAGTTACTCGAGATTCCCGTTTATTCTATTTCTTGATGTTAGCGATGTACAGCGGTCAAATAGGATCATTTTCTTCTCAAGACCTTTTACTTTTTTTTATCATGTGGGAATTAGAATTAATTCCTGTTTATCTACTTTTATCCATGTGGGGAGGAAAGAAACGCCTGTACGCGGCTACAAAATTTATTTTGTACACTGCCGGGGGTTCCATTTTTCTCTTAGTAGGCGTTTTGGGTATCGGTTTATATGGTTCCAATGAACCAACATTAAATTTTGAAACATCATTGAATCAATCGTATCCTGTAGCATTGGAAATAATATTCTATATTGTATTTCTTATTGCTTTTGCTGTCAAATCGCCGATTATACCCCTCCATACATGGTTACCAGACACTCATGGAGAAGCACATTACAGTACTTGTATGCTTCTAGCCGGAATCTTATTAAAAATGGGAGCGTATGGGTTGATTCGGATCAATATGGAATTATTACCTCGCGCTCATTCTATATTTTCTCCCTGGTTGCTGATAGTAGGTACAATACAAATAATTTATGCAGCTTTAACATCTTCAGGTCAACGTAATTTGAAAAAAAGAATAGCCTATTCTTCTGTATCTCATATGGGTTTCATAATTATAGGAATTGGCTCTCTAACCGATATGGGACTCAACGGAGCCATTTTCCAAATAATCTCT